ACGAAGAGATCTTGGTGGAATTGCCACATATGAAATTGAGCACAATTTTGCAAAGAAATATCCCACTTGTTTCTCGAGAAGAGATGGGAAACATGCTCAATATAATTTGATTGAATAGTTGCCTCAGCTCCTTGTTGTTTGAAGAACCCCCCCCCTTCAATTGGTCTTTTTTCACGAAAAGCAGACATGAGATAACAAATCAAGTCTTTCCCTAAGACTTCGAATAGCTGTCCCGAATTCAAGTTGAGTATGTTTCGCTTCTTCCTCGGAGAAAGACGATCAAACAATTCCCAATCATGGTCCTTGCGGATCATATCATCCGTATAGGATAAAAAAAGAAACTCCAGATATTTGCTATCTTTCTCTTTGAATGAGATCTCAATTCCAACTACGGTTTTATTAGATACCTTACAACTAGAATCCCTCTTTTTTCCGATCCGGTTCCTCCACCACCGCGAACCCCGGTTAGATTCAGGCATGATACACTTTTTATTTATTGGGAGAACCCAAGTACTCTCTTGCGAATCCATGAAACAACTCTCAGAAATATTTTTTCCTTTTGGAAGATACAGGGGCGAAACAATCAACCTATTGATATTGCAAGACCAAAAAGATTCTTCCAATGTCTCATTTCTGGGTCCAATGGAATTCATAGGTATAGGAAGAAGCCCCATCAAATAGAGATTTTTTCTTTCGACAATCTTTCGATTGTTAATACGAGATATAAGGACCGCTACTACAAGCAGTATTATACCTTTGATCGTGAAATATCGATTGCTTCTTGAACCCTGTGAATCACGTGAAAGTAGGATACTCCAAATTCGGGGGTCAAAGAGTTTCATAAAACGTTCTTGGTGGAAAAGAATGTGAGTGAAAGATCCCACTGAATCGAATTTGGTCCATGAATCTAAGAAATAGTGAGAATTCTTGATCTCTCTCAATATCTCTCTCAATTCGAAGATCCAGGATTTGAATTGATGTCCTCTCATTGATTCCTCCTAAAGATTTCATTTCAATTGGAATTTGGTTATTTACGATGTACGATGATCCCTGTTAAGCATCCATGGCTGAATGGTTAAAGCGCCCAACTCATAATTGGCAAATTCGTAGGTTCAATTCCTGCTGGATGCACGCCAATGGGAACGTTCAATAAGTCTATTAGAATTGGCTCTGTATCAATGGAATCTCATCATCCATACATACCGAATTGGTATGGTATATTCATACCATAACATATGAACAGTAAGAACTAGAATTCTTATTGATACTGGAACTCATAGGGAAGAAAATGGATTTATGGATGGAATCAAATATGCAGTATTTACAGAAAAAAGTATTCGGTTATTGGGGAACAATCAATATACTTCTAATGTCGAATCAGGATCAACTAGGACAGAAATAAAGCATTGGGTCGAACTCTTCTTTGGCGTCAAGGTAATAGCTATAAATAGTCATCGAGTCCCGGGAAAGGGTAGAAGAATGGGACCTATTATGGGACATACAATGCATTACAAACGTATGATCATTACGCTTCAACCAGGTTATTCTATTCCACCTCTTATAGAGAAAAGAACTTAAAGCAAAATACTTAATAACACGGCGATACATTTATACAAAACTTCTACCCCGAGCACACGCAATGGAGCCATAGACAGTCAAGTAAAATCCAATCCACGAAATAATTTGATCCATGGACAGCGTCGTTGTAGTAAAGGTCGTAATGCCAGAGGAATCATTACCGCAGGGCATAGAGGGGGAGGTCATAAGCGTCTATACCGTAAAATAGATTTTCGACGGAATGATAAAGACATATCTGGTAGAATCGTAACCATAGAATACGACCCTAATCGAAATGCACACATTTGTCTCATACACTATGGGGATGGTGAGAAGAGATATATTTTACATCCCAGAGGGGCTATAATTGGAGATACCATTGTTTCTGGTACAGAAGTTCCTATATCAATGGGAAATGCCCTACCTTTGAGTGCGGTTTGAACTATTGATTTACGTAATTGGAAGTAACCAATTAGGTTTACGACGAAACCTATAAATCGATCACTGATCCAATTTGAGTACCTCTACGGGAGAAACCTCAGCAGAAAACTGTTGAGTAACGGCAGCAAGTGATTGAGTTCAGTAGTTCCTCATAGAAAATTATTGACTCTAGAGATATGGTAATATGGAGAAGACAAAAAAAAAATTGTTTGAAGCACGCACAGAACCGGAGAGCGCCCCTTGTTTCAAAGAGAGGAGGCCGGGTTATTCACATTTAATTTGATGGTCAGAGGCGAATTAAAAGCTAAGCAGTGGTAATTATAAAGATCCCCCGGGGAAAAATAGAGATGTCTCCTACGTTACCCGTAATATGTGGAATGGAAGTATTGACGTAATTTCATAGAGTCATTCGGTCTGAATGCTACATGAGGAACATAAGCCAGATGACGGAACGGGGAGACCTAGGATGTAGAAGATCATAACATGAGTGATTCGGCAGATTTGGATTCCTATATATCCACTCATGTGATACTTCATCATACGATTCATATAAGATCCATCTGTCTAGATATCATCATATACATCTAGAAAGCCGTATGCTTTGGAAGAAGCTTGTACAGTTTGGGAAGGGGTTTTTATTGATAAAAAAGAAGAATCTACTTCAACCGATATGCCCTTAGGCACGGCCATACATAACATAGAAATCACACTTGGAAAGGGTGGACAATTAGCTAGAGCGGCAGGTGCTGTAGCGAAACTGATTGCAAAAGAGGGTAAATCGGCCACATTAAGATTACCATCTGGGGAGGTCCGTTTGATATCCAAAAACTGCTTAGCAACAGTCGGACAAGTGGGTAATGTTGGGGTGAACCAAAAAAGTTTGGGTAGAGCCGGATCTAAGCGTTGGCTAGGTAAGCGTCCTGTAGTAAGAGGAGTAGTTATGAACCCTGTAGACCATCCCCATGGGGGCGGTGAAGGGAGAGCTCCGATTGGTAGAAAAAAACCCACAACTCCTTGGGGTTATCCTGCGCTTGGAAGAAGAAGTAGGAAAAGGAAAAAATATAGTGATAGTTTTATTCTTCGTCGCCGTAAATAAATAAGAATATAGAAAACTGAATTTTTAGAATTTGAAATAATGTGATGGGCGAACGACGGGAATTGAACCCGCGCGTGGTGGATTCACAATCCACTGCCTTGATCCACTTGGCTACATCCGCCCCTTATCTAGCTAAAGGATTTTAGCTTTTTTATTTTTCCATTCATCATTATTGTATTTATTCTTACCTTCATACTTAGATCGATATATTGGGCATAGAATGCCAATTTTAAAAATGTAATGTAATAAAGGAGTAATCCCCTGTGACACGTTCAATAAAAAAAAATCCTTTGTAGCTAATCATTTATCGGCAAAAATTGAAAAACTAAACATAAGGGAGGAGAAGGAAATAATAGTAACTTGGTCTAGGGCATCTACCATTATACCCACAATGATTGGCCATACAATTGCTATTCATAATGGAAAAGGGCATTTACCTATTTATATAACAGATCGTATGGTGGGTCATAAATTGGGAGAATTCGTGCCGACTCTAACTTTCGCAAGACATGCAAAAACCGATAATAAATCTCGTCGTTAATTTTTTTTTTTTTTTTTTCTAAAATTTTAATTAAATTTTAAAATATTATATTTTATAAGTAAAATTAGGCAGTTTTTATTCATTTAGTGGGGATAACCTTATGATAAATAGAAAGAACTCGCGTTGGAGTACAGAAATTAAAGCTTTAGCTCAACATAAACATATATGTATGTCGGTTTTCAAAGCACGAAGAGTAATTGATCAGATTCGTGGACGCTCCTATGAAGAAGCACTTATGATACTAGAACTTATGCCTTATCGAGCATCTTATCCCATTTTGAAATTAGTTTTTTCCGCGGCAGCAAATGCTAGTAATAACATGGGCTTAAACAAAGCTAATTTATTTATTAGTAAAGCTGAAGTTAACGCAGGTACTATTGTGAAAAAATTAAGACCCCGGGCTCGAGGACGTAGTTATCCGATAAAAAGACCCACTTGTCATATAACAATTATATTGAGGGATAAAACTAAATTAGTTAAAGATGAATCTTAACTTTCGATTCATCTTTCGAAAAATATATATGGTAAAGATAATCTAATAGAAAAATATGGGACAAAAAATAAATCCACTTGGTTTCAGACTTGGTACAACCCAAAGTCATCATTCCTTTTGGTTCGCACAACCACAAAATTATTCCGCGGGTATACAGGAAGATGAAAAAATACGGAATTGTATCAAGGATTATGTACAAAAAAATAAGAAAATGTCCTCAGGTTTCGAAGGAATAGCACGTATACAAATAAAAAAAAGAATCGATTTGATCCAAGTCATAATCCATATTGGATTCCCTAATTTATTAATAGAGGGCCGAACACGAGGAATCGAAGAATTACAGATGAATGTACAAAAGGAGTTTCATTCTGTGAACCGTAGACTCAACATTGCTATAACAAGAGTTGAAAAACCTTATGGACAACCTAATATTCTTGCGGAATATATAGCTTTACAATTAAAAAATAGAGTTTCATTTCGAAAAGCAATGAAAAAAGCTATTGAATTAACTGAACAAACGGATACAAAAGGAATTCAAGTACAAATTGCCGGGCGTATCGACGGAAAAGAAATTGCACGCGTCGAATGGATCAGAGAGGGTAGGGTTCCTCTACAAACAATTCGTGCTAAAATTGATCATTGTTCCTATACAACTCGAACTATCTATGGAGTATTAGGCATAAAAATTTGGATATTTGTAGACGAGAAATAATGGACCTAAAAAAAAAAATGACAAATTTTCTTTTTTATTCCATTAAATCAAACAAAACTGAGCAATTAAAATTCTATAAGGTTGAATAAAAATTAGATTGATCATTTAAGAGAATTGCTATGCTTAGTGTGTGACTCGTTAGTTTTTTTGTTAGTTTATAGTATAGATTATAGATAGTTGGAATTCAAAAAATTTGACCGACCCTCACTATGAGCTTACTAACTATATAAACTAATAACCAACTTATGGCTTCGTTTCGTATTGTCGAGATTCCAAGAAACAGTCACTATATGACTAGATCGATCATATAGTTGTAGCAACTGAAATAAAAAAAAAATTAAATCTTATTATTAGGTTGCTAAACAAAAATAAAGGGATGTGGATTAATGGAAAGATGATAGAAAGAAAGAACAAAAGTATCAATGATATATGATTCCAATATGTATGGTTTATGAATTATCTCACAAAAGGCAATGTGATAAAGCATCAATACTGATATAATATCAATAATTAAAGATAACGAGCCTCGGGTTAATATAAACTAAGAAAATTAACTCAGGAACGAATTTTGTTGGGGTTCCATTGCGGAGTTCGGGCCTAACCATTAACGAAGAGGCTATGGGAACGACAGAACCCATGATTGCATAGGATTTCATGAAAACAAACAAATCCTAATGATTCATTGGGTGGGATGGCGGAACGAACCAAGAACAAATTGATTTATTCTAAAAGTAACAAGGTCTTGACCCTACGAATGTAGCACGAAAGAGTCAATATTCGCCCGCGAAACCCTTAGTTTTTAGTTATTGAATTATACATACAATCTACATTTTGTTTTAGCGCGATTCGATACAAAATAAATAATGTTGATCTGGTATATAAAGCTTACTCTTAACTATATAACATAACAATACTAAACTATCCTAGAATAACAAAATGACATAATATAACAAAATGACATAATAAATTCCATTACATTACTAAGTGTAATGTGTATCATTTAATAATATTAAATATATGTGTATTCCGTAGTAATATTAATGAATCATTTCATTCGCGAGGAGCCGGATGAAAAGAAACTCTCATGTCCGGTTCTGCAGTAGAGATGGAATTTAATTAAGAAAGAACCATCAACTATAACCCCAAAAGAACAAAATTTCGTAAACAACATAGAGGAAGAATGAAAGGAATATCTTGTCGAGGCAATCGTATTTGTTTCGGCGGATACGCTCTTCAAGCACTTGAACCCGCTTGGATCACGGCTAGACAGATGGAAGCAGGACGAAGAGCAATGACACGATATGCGCGTCGTGGCGGAAAAATATGGGTACGTATATTTCCCGACAAACCTGTTACAGTAAGACCCGCGGAAACACGTATGGGTTCGGGGAAGGGAGCCCCCGAATATTGGGTATCCGTTGTTAAACCGGGTCGAATACTTTATGAAATGGGCGGAGTATCAGAAACTGTAGCCAGAGCAGCTATTAAAATAGCTGCGCGCAAGATGCCTATACAAACTCAATTCGTTATTGAGGGATAGGGATGCAGAAATTAAAAGATAAGGTGATGATGAAAAATAGAAGTTTATTTTTTTATAGACAGACAAATATTTCTTTTTATTTCTTTTTTATCCTTTGCAGCAAAATAACAGATTAAAATAAAAATGATATGATTCAACCTCAGACCCTTTTGAATGTAGCGGATAATAGTGGAGCTCGAAAATTAATGTGTATTCGAGTCCTAGGAGCTGGTAACCAACGATATGCTCATATTGGTGACGTTGTTGTTGCCGTAATCAAAGAAGCAGTACCAAATATGCCTCTAGAAAGATCAGAAGTTATTAGGGCTGTAATTGTGCGTACATGTAAAGAACTCAAACGTGACAACGGCATGATAATACGATATGATGACAATGCCGCAGTTGTTATTGATCAAGAAGGAAATCCAAAAGGAACTCGAGTTTTTGGTGCGATCGCTCGGGAATTGAGACAGTTGAATTTTACTAAAATAGTTTCATTAGCTCCCGAGGTATTATAAATACTAGTAGTATATTAAATAATAATAGGATATAGCGGGGTATCTGGAATGGGTCAAGTCAATTAGTAGATTGTGTATCACGCATATACTTTATAATTAATTTTATTAATATAAATAAATTTAATTATTTTTTATTAAAATAATAAATAAACATGTTGATTATATAAAAATTAGGGGGTACCAATAATTATAGTTCGCCATGGGTAAGGATACTATTGCCGATATAATAACTTCTATAAGAAATGCTGACATGGATAAAAAAAGAACGGTTCGAATAGCATCTACTAATATTACCGAAAACATTGTCAAAATACTTCTACGAGAGGGTTTTATCGAAAACGTTCGTAAACATCAGGAAAGTAACAAATTTTTCTTGGTTTTAACCCTACGACATAGACGGAATCGAAAGGGAATATATAGAACTATTTTAAAACGTATCAGCCGACCCGGTCTACGAATCTATTCCAACTATCAACAAATTCCTAAGATTTTAGGTGGAATGGGAATTGTAATTCTTTCGACTTCTCGAGGTATAATGACAGATCGAGAAGCTCGACTAGAAAAAATCGGGGGAGAAATTTTGTGTTATATATGGTGATCTTACACCCCTTCCTCCTGTTATCTTAATTTTATCTCTAACTTCCCTTTTGGAAAAAGAGAGTAAAAATAAATTATATAACCCTTTCTCCATTAGTTAATACTTCAAGAGGCTTACCTCGAATAAAAGACTAAAATTAATTCATGAATGTTTAATTACTGAATCGCTTCCCAACAGTATGTTCCGGGTCCTTTTAGATAATGAAGATCTAAATTCTAGGTTATGTTTCAGGAAGGATACGGCACAGTTTTATATAGATACTACCATGAAATAGAGTCAAAATTGAAATAAGTGGTTATGATTCAACCAGGGGACGTAGAATTTATAGAATTCACAAATTCGAACTATTAGATGATTTTTTAAACATTCCTTTCATAGGGATACAATTTGAAGTTAAAAAAAATCAAGAAACTTATTTTTCAAGGAAAGGAGTGGATTCAGAATTAAGGTAAGGAATGAGAAATATGAAAATAAGGACTTCTGTTCGTAAAATTTGTGAAAAATGTCGACTTATCCGTAGGCGTGGACGGATTATAGTGATTTGTTCCAATCCGAGACATAAACAGAGACAAGGGTAATCTTTCTAAACTAAATAAAGAATCTTCTAAAAGAAAAAGAAGGACCCGTGTAAAAGAATCTGTTTTAACATTAAATGGATATCTCCGTATCTTTCCGTATATTTCTGACTCATATTTATGAGATGATAAAATATGACAAAACCTATACCAAGAATTGGTTCGCGTAAGAATGGGCGTATTGGTTCACGCAAGAATGGACGTAGAATACCAAAAGGTGTTATTCATGTTCAAGCAAGTTTCAACAATACCATTGTAACTGTTACAGATGTACGAGGACGAGTAGTTTCTTGGGCCTCCGCGGGTACTTCTGGATTCAAAGGCACAAAACGAGGGACACCCTATGCTGCTCAAGCGGCAGCTATAAATGCTATTCGTACGGTGGTTGATCAGGGCATGCAACGAGCAGAAGTTATGATAAAAGGCCCCGGTCTCGGAAGAGATGCAGCATTACGAGCCATCCGTAGAAGTGGTCTACTATTAAGTTTCGTGCGCGATGTAACACCTATGCCACATAATGGATGTCGACCCCCTAAAAAAAGACGTGTGTAAAAATAAGAATTAAATGGATTTCAAGAGAAATAAATGATTCAATGATCTGATTAAATAACAATATTTAGTATGGTTCGAGAGGAAGTCGGAGGGTCCACTCAAACATTACAGTGGAAGTGTGTTGAATCAAAAATAGATAGTAAACGTCTTTATTATGGTCGTTTCATTCTGTCCCCGCTTATGAAAGGTCAAGCCGATACCATAGGTATTGCCATGCGAAGGGCTTTACTTGGAGAAATAGAAGGAACATGTATCACACGCGCAAAATCTGAGAAGGTACCACATGAATATTCTACAATAGTAGGTATTAAAGAATCAGTCCACGAAATATTAATAAATTTGAAAGAAATTGTATTGAGAAGTACTCTATATGGAGTTAGAGACGCATCTATTTGCGTCAGAGGCCCTAGACACGTAACCGCTCAAGATATCATCTCACCACCTTCTGTGGAAATAGTGGACACGACACAGCATATAGCTAACCTGACGGAACCAATTGATTTGTGTATTGAATTACAAATCAATAGGGATCGCGGATATCGTATGAAACCCACAAATAACTCTCAAGATGGAAGTTACCCTATAGATGCCATATTCATGCCTATTCGAAATGCAAATCATAGTATTCATTCTTATGGGGATGGAAATGAAAAACAAGAGATACTTTTTCTAGAAATATGGACAAACGGGAGTTTAACTCCTAAGGAAGCACTTTATGAAGCTTCTCGTAATTTGATTGATTTATTTATTCCTTTTCTACATGCGGAAGAAGAGGGCATTAATTTCACGGAAAATAAAAACAAGTTTACTCTATCCCCTTTTACCTTTCAAGATAGATTAACTAATTTAAAGAAAAACAAAATAATAGTTCCATTGAAATTTATTTTTATTGACCAGTTAGAATTGCCTTCCAGAACCTATAATTGTCTCAAAAGATCCAATATACATACATTATTGGATCTTTTGAGTAATAGTAATAGTCAAGAAGACCTTATGAGAATTGAATATTTTCGCATAGAAGATGTAAAACAGATATTGGACACCCTACCAGAAGCATTTCACAATTGATTTACCTAATAAAAAATTTGCATTTTAAATCCATTCTATAATATATATATATATCATTTATATATTATAGAATGGATTTAGTTTTTAATCTTCAGCACGATCCGTACTCAGCTCAAAATGGAATATAATCAAATTAATGTATCTAAAGTCTTGCTTCAAAGTCAATCTTCCTTAAGATACTTAATACTTATGTACGGTATTTCAAAGTTTAATTGATTTGAATTTGAAAAAGACCTAAAGTGAGGGATTTATCAATAGGTAATGTAGCTCCAATACCTAACCAAAGAGCTACTGCGGTACCGATAAAAAAGACTGTTGTAGCTACTGGACGACGAAATGGATTTTGGAATTTATTAACATTCTCCAAAAAGGGTACTGTCAATAATCCTATTGGTACTGAAACCATTAAAAGAACACCCAATAACTTATTGGGTACTGTACGGAGTATTTGAAATACGGGAAAGAAGTACCATTCAGGTAATATTTCCAAAGGAGTCGCAAATGGATCCGCCGGTTCACCAATCATTGATGGTTCTAGAACCGCTAAGCCCACGTTACACGCAATAGTACCTAGAATTACTACCGGAAAAATATATAAAAGATCATTGGGCCATGCGGGTTCTCCATAATAATTATGCCCCATCCCTTTAGCCAATTTAGCTCTTAATACAGGATCATTCAAATCAGGTTTTTTTGTTATTGGGATAGGTGAATTCTTAATTCTTATGGATCCATCCCCCGAAGGAACCGGACATGATAATTTTTAATCATCCGGCTCGAGCAAGAATCAAAGGAATAATGGAAATAGATCCGTATCAAATCTATATTTCATAGATATCCGTGCTATATATTAATATATAATAACTCGATGTAAGAAATGCCCGATTCAATTTTCCGAAGTTGCAATTATTCATTGCAAAGAATTAAGTTCTTACAGATAAATGCTCAATATCCAAGTAGGCTTACAAATTTGATCATGATCAAGTGCTTTTTGGATTGTCTCATGTCTTTTGATTGTTATTTATCCCCGCAACATTTTGATTTTATTACATACAAACAAAGTATTTACTTGTTACTAATAAAGTCTAACCTCTGTTCTTCCTTAGATCCCTTATTTAACTCCGATAGTATCATAGATCTGGATCAATGCATAGGAAATGAATGCATTTATATACTATAAATAAAATTAAAATTAAGTAAGTGGAATAGATACAACATTAGGTCGTGCCACATTGTTTATTCTATGCTTCTATTCTATGGGATCTTGCGGAGCCTACTCATACATGACATGATTCGGGTATGATCATAGAAAAAATTCTCCTCAAGTGAACCGGCATATCCCTGCTATGTGGGGGGACTTACGTGGTGGTTGGATGCGGAGACACATTTTATTTGGTTGTCAATTCCAACGTGGCAGATCAAATCATATATCTGCATGGCCCAATCAATAGTTCAAGTCACACACTCCCATAATCCATCTTCTCTTCAGAGAATCCACTTCAACTATTTCAACTATTGGTATCAAATAAGAAATACAATACTTCAGAGTTGAAGAGAGGTATCCAACCAAATAACATGTCTTATTTTTCAATAATCCATATTTGTAGCAATGAAATACAAAACTATTTTTTCTTCCTCCCCGAAATGATATATAATCAATTACAAATATATATGATATATTTTCTCTATAAAGGACCTGAAATACCTTGCTTACGTATCATTGGGAAGTGCATTAACATAAATACGGCAGTAAGAAGAGGCAATACAAAAGTGTGTAAACTATAAAAACGGGTCAAAGTGGATTGGCCCACACTAGCACTTCCGCGTAATAGCTCTACCAAAGGTAATCCTATTACGGGAATCGCTTCAGGTACGCCTGTCACAATTTTTACTGCCCAATAACCAATTTGGTCCCGAGGTAAAGAATAACCAGTTACACCAAAAGACGCAGTCAATACGGCCAGAATAACACCTGTAACCCAAGTTAATTCGCGAGGTTTTTTAAATCCCCCTGTGAGATACACACGAAATACGTGCAAGATCATCATAAGAACCATCATACTTGCTGACCATCGATGAACTGATCGGATTAACCAACCAAAGTTAGCCTCAGTCATTATGTATTGAACAGAGGAAAAAGCCTCTGTAACGGTTGGACGATAGTAAAAAGTCATAGCAAAACCTGTGGCTACTTGTACTAAAAAACAAGTAAGTGTGATCCCCCCTAGACAATAAAATATGTTGACATGAGGAGGAACATATTTACTAGTTATATCATCTGCAATCGCCTGAATCTCGAGACGTTCTTCGAACCAATCATATACTTTATTGGGATAGGTAACCAAAAAATAGACCCCCCCTGAGAACCGTATATGAGAATTTAACCTCGTACGGCTCAAGCAGAAACAACACAAATCAAATACGGATTTTAACGGATATGTAATAGAAAGTTCAAATTCAAATTAGCCACTTGATTCAATTTGCCCCAAAAATACCAAATAAAAAAAATCCGGAATCTCTTTTTTGTGATGATAATGCCAAAAATCTCAAGTTGGCTCCCTCGTTCCTCTTTATTCTTTATGTTAATTGTTAAAATAAAGGCCTCTTGAATCTTCTCTTTCCTATTATTTTTTATTTGTTCTTTTTTGTGTAATAATACAGATTGACTCTTGTTTTACTAGTTATTGATAGGAATTCCCTTGTTGAGACCCTGTCAATCAATTGACACCTCAGATTCATACTAGAACCACGATGATTTAATAAAGCCCACGCTAAACGCAAAGGTTCTGTGAGTAAGAACCATTTGATCATCACTTATCCAATTTCAATGAATGGATGTTATTAATAATTCAAAAAATATAAAGAAATGGGTGTCCGTTGACCAAATTCAGTCTGAAGGAAGAAAAAGCGTTTAATTTATAAAATACCTATTTGCATTTTTTTTTTTTTTTGAGTCCGGTCGCGAGGTCTGACTGAATAGTAAGTATGAATCATAGTTCAAATATTTCTTTTCTTGATCTATTCTACAATATTCATATTCCGTGCTCCAGATACTAGAATAAATATCCGACGAGGTAGAATCATCTTGATAGAGATGACAGACTATTCTCTGTATTATCAATAGGATCAATTATAACAAGTCACACACTCATATTCCGGAAATACCGAAACAAAAAAATTCCACGGTCGAACTACCAGAATGAGAAATCTGAGTTTTAAGTGCGTTTTTATTTTTTTATTGAAAAACTAGAACTAGGACTTTATAGTCCTTAGGAACCTAATTCATTGAAATTCCATCCAATAAAACGGATGAATTATAAATTTCCAAAATGATAGATAAAAATATCGCAAACAGAGCCATTGCGACTCCCATAAGTGGTGTAGTCCCCCAGCCCGGAGCTACTTTACCATATTCCGAATTCAATGGTTTCAATAAACTTCCTATATTAGTTTGTCTTGGCCTAGATTTAGAACTATCCTCAACGGTTTGTGTAGCCATAAATCTTATTTAATGATTGGTTAAGATCTGTTGACTTTGTATACCATTTGGTTGTAGTTGTAAATAAACGATCTTATCGTAGATCCATTGTGATCCTTAAATTATCTAGAAATGGAAACAGCAACCCTAGTCGCCATCTTCATATCTGGTTTACTTGTAAGCTTTACTGGGTACGCCTTATATACCGCTTTTGGGCAACCCTCTCAACAATTAAGAGATCCATTCGAAGAACACGGGGACTAATTGAAGTAATGAGCCTACCAATGGTGGGCTCGTTACTTCAAATTAAGATGATCAAAAATTATTTTTTAGTCGGAACCTTAGGTGGTTCTCGAAAAAAGATAGCGAAAAAAATTATCCCTAAAGTCGAGACTAAGAGAAATGTATAAACCAATGCTTCCATAGATTTGATCGTGGTTTACAATTATAGCTTCCACACCTATTCATTTTGAATCATTTACTATAGTAAAGAAAGGGAAAGAATTAAAGATGGCGATTCAATCAAGTCATGATTTTTCTGGTACCTTATGTCATCAAAATGTCATCAAATAAAAAAAGTGGAGACGAAAGATATCAGAGTAATATTCTATCAGACTACTTGTCTTCTTGTAGTTGGATCTCCAAGCTTTTGGAATGCTCCAAATTCTACTTGAGAATCCAAATCTGGATCAATACCAGCAAAAACATCTCTGAACAAGGTTCTAGCGCCATGCCAAATGTGTCCGAAAAAGAAGAGCAAAGCAAATGTGGCATGCCCAAAAGTGAACCAACCCCTTGGACTGCTCCGAAAAACACCATCGGATTTCAAAGTAGCTCGGTCTAATTCAAAAATTTCACCTAATTGGGCGCGTCTAGCATATTTTTTCACAGTAGCAGGATCACTATAACTGACTCCATTGAGTTCGCCACCATAGAACTCGACAGTTACGCCCACTTGTTCGACACTATACTTGGATTCTGCCCTTCTAAAAGGAACATCGGCTCTCACAATTCCGTCTCCGTCTACCAAAACTACGGGGAATGTTTCAAAAAAAGTGGGCATACGACGTACAAAAAGCTCGCGGCCTTCTTTATCTCTAAAGATGGGGTGTCCTAACCATCCAACAGCTATTCCATCCCCGCTGTCCATTGAGCCGGCTCTGAATAATCCCCCTTTTGCCGGATTATTACCAATGTAATCATAAAAAGCTAATTTTTCGGGGATTTTAGACCAAGCTTCCGAAAAACTCAGATTTTCAGCTAGTCCTGTGCCAACTCTTCGATATATTTCTTGCTGGAAGTATCCCTGATCCCACTGATAACGAGTGGGGCCAAATAATTCGATTGGGGTAGTTGCTGAACCATACCACATAGTTCCAGCAACAACGAAAGCTGCGAAAAAAACAGCAGCGATACTGCTGGAAAGTACAGTTTCAATATTGCCCATACGTAATCCTTTGTATAGACGTTGAGGCGGACGGACACTAAGATGAAATAAACCCGCTAATATGCCCAATGTACCCGCTGCAATATGATGAGAGGCTATTCCTCCCGAAACAAAAGGATCAAAACCTTCTGCGCCCCACGCTGGATTTACAGATTGTACTTTTCCAGTTAGCCCATAAGGATCGGACACCCATATTCCAGGACCATACAAGCCTGTTACATGAAATGCGCCAAAGCCAAAGCAAGCCAACCCTGAGAGAAATAAATGAATTCCAAAGATCTTGGGCAAATCCAAAGAAGGTTTTCCGGTACGTTCATCAGAAAATATTTCTAGATCCCAATACACCCAATGCCAGATAGCTGCCAAGAAGCACAAGCCAGAAAACACAATATGTGCCCCTGCCACACCTTCGTAACTCCAAATACCCGGATTCGGTATAGTTCCTCCTGAAATACTCCACCCACCCCATGAATTGGTTATTCCTAAACGAGTCATAAAGGGTATAACGAACATACCCTGTCTCCACATTGGATCAAGAACCGGGTCAGAAGGATCAAAAACTGCTAATTCGTATAGAGCCATCGAGCCGGCCCAACCAGAAACTAGAGCTGTATGCATTATATGGACAGAAAGCAACCGACCGGGATCATTCAATACGACAGTATGAACACGATACCAAGGTAAACCCATGGAAATACCCCTTTTTTATCAAATATCAAAGAAAAATGGACACTATGTAACTTTATCGCATTGGAAAAGACTATACTATGTTATGTACCTAACCTTTTCAGTAGATTTTGTATGAGAAAGGGTTAAGATTTATTTCGTTCCATTGAAAATAACGGAACAATTTTGTTCGTAAGAACAAAGAGAAGCAGATCTATTCTATACTCGATAAGTACCAATACGCAATGGGGGTTGGGCCCCCCTTTTTTGTAGAATGAATGCGTAGATACTTGTTTATCATTCAAATGATCGACCCGCTCGTGAAAATTATTTATTCATTCTGTCTTCTTCCGGAAATATTCACCCAATCCATGTATCCAATTTATGTTTAAAATAGAATAAACATAAAAAAATGAAGACAATAAATTCATTGGTACGTTTCCATATTAAAGTGAAGTATAGTACTTAACTTTTTTCTTTAATTTAATGCCCGTTGGTGTTCCAAAAGTACCTTTTCGGAATCCTGGAGAGGAAGACGCAGTTTGGGTTGACGTATAGTGCGGCTTGTCAGATATATTAGGTCATATGGGGTTTACCCGTTGTCTCCACCGATCGGGATATCCTCCGTTTCGCCCAAGAAATATTGATTGAACCATCAATTATTCGGAGCGTGAAGTGCAATTAGATCAATTTATATTGGGGATCAATATTATTAAGAATTTATGGTTAACTTGTAACGATAAAATAAAGTATCCAGGCTCCGTTCAGAAAATATAAAATTGGTAATATATATGATTACTATTTGTATCATAAACATTCTTTATTTATATTTAATTTATGCTTTCTATATATTATTAGGAGTGATCTCAAATTGCCATTCAATAGCATGGAATAATTTGAGGGAAAGCATGAAATGAAACATAAAAAAAAAAAGAAGCGGTACTGAGATAATTTGCCCTATATGTGCAAATAGAATTTGGACAAATCTTTACCCGGAGTAGAACACGAACCTAAAAGAATTGAAAGGGTCTATTCAAGAACAAGAAAATGCCATCGTGATTTGAATTTCGATGAAATAATACATCAATGAGAGGTTAGTTTAATAAGTTCAATAATTTTTTTTTGATAAGGAAGAGAAAGGGAACCAAAACTCATGTTTTTGAAAAATCGAAGAAAAGCCCTTCTTTAGAAAAAGAAAAACCTGTTATAAAAAATAAATGAAGACTAGAATTGATACATTGATTGATTTTTTTTTTTCGCAATTTTTTGAACCGTATGCATCCAAAGGTGCACGTATGGTTCCTAAGGGATACAATTTTGTCCTAATCAACCGACTTCATCGAGAAAGATTACTTTTTTTAGGCCAAGAAGTTGATAGCGAGATCTCCAATCAACTTGTGGGTCTCATGGTATATCTCAGTATAGAAGATAATACTAGGGATTTTTATTTGTTTATAAACTCTCCCGGCGGATGGGTAATACCAGGAATAGCCATTTATGATACTATGCTATTTGTGCCACCCGATGTACATACAATATGCATGGGATTAGCTGCTTCAATGGGATCTTTCATTCTGGTTGGAGGAGAAATTACCAAACGTCTAGCATTCCCTCACGCTTGGCGCCAATGAGTTAAAAAAAAAAAAGACTATGCCTTCGCCATATCGAATATAAATAATCGAATTAGGAAAAATTAAGTAATAATAGCATGGCACTTTGAGTTCGATATGAACAAACCATTATTGTTTTTTATAACCTGAGATTTTGTATCGAGATAGTAGTATGAAATAACCTTTATTTGCGATTTTATCTTATGTGTCGGGAGGACATTTTAGCGTCACAAATCATTTTTTCCTTATTTGATCATATCAGAAAGACACTTTGGGATTGCCAAATCACAAACTAGATAAATATATAAATATCTAATATAAAGCAACAGAACCATCATAGTATTTTTTTACTCTTATGATAAAGAAGGATGGCAAATGGATTATTCAACGATCCGGCTGGATCGGATAGATTCTATTTCTTTCCCTTTTCTCTGGAGGAGGGGGTTAGTAAATTCCATTGCAGAGCCGTATGCAATGCACAAAAGGTGCCTGTACGGTTGTTCAATTCTATTTTTTTCTTCTTTTTTTATCCCTTTAATTTAAATCCCATCATGCGAGATAGAAGAACCATTCATGATGTTATCTCAATATCATCAGGGTTATGATTCACCAACCCGCTAGTTCTTTTTATGAGGCACAGGCAGGAGAATTTATCCTGGAAGCGGAAGAACTCCTGAAACTTCGCGAAAACCTCACAAAAGTTTATGTACAAAGAACAGGCAACCCTTTGTGGGTTATATCCGAAGACATGGAACGAGATGTTTTTATGTCGGCAACAGAAGCCCAAGCCCATGGCATTGTTGATCTTGTAGCGGTTGAAAATGAAAATACTTCGGATTTCGTATAAATCCATGATTCCGTTTTATTTTCAACCATAATTCGAATTTTACACGATTTGATATCTTATATTGAATCGAAATAATTAATAATCATCAATCAAAAATCAGGTTAAGATCGATCTAAACCAACCCATTCTATAATATAATTTTATATATCCGACATGCCAACTATTAAACAACTTATTAGAAACACAAGACAGCCAATAAAAAATGTCACGAAATCCCCCGCTCTTCGAGGATGTCCTCAGCGTCGAGGAACATGTACTAGGGTGTATGTGCGACTCGTTCAGATCATGAGCTCGAGCAAATAAGACAATTTTTCCAGTATCAATGATTAATACCAATGAATAGATAGAGTAAAAGAACGCTATTTACTATCTAAAATGGGGATATATTATATACCCTTATTGTTTCTTGTATATTGTGTATGGAATTTATGGTTTTCATTGGTGCAAATCCAACCACCTCAATTTGAGATGAGAAGCAATTCTCCATTGGTAGCAAATGGTTATCCATTAAGCGGAGGAAATGGTATTATAAGGATAAGAAGCAAAACAAAAAGGTTATGCCCATATTCTTGAAAGAACGGACTAACAGGGTCAGCTACCTAGCCAACTTTCATAATTAAATGCCGTCACTGTATGGATAGCTCTTACTGTGAAAAAGGCCTATTACTGTATAATTAATGGGTAGAGCCCAAGAATGTTAACTATACAAGTTAACAATACCATTTGATTAAATGAGAGATGAGGCTCCGGCGCATAGAGAGGGCCTCACCGTTTAAGAAGTAACCATAGAAACGAAGGAACCCACTATTTTTTTGTATAGTATTTGGTAGAATTTCTTAGTTCCAGGTGAACCAAATGTCTGGCCTGGAAAGAATAAAACTAAAAAATAGTGGTTGGGAAGGTCATAGTAGCAAAAGCCATTGGAATTTCTATTTTATATATCGGAATAATCCGTTTTGTTATTAACCGACCGGGGGGACAAATAATGACTGAAAGAAGAGAATTCAATTAGTTATTCATTAAAGTTTAATTTGATTCAATGACCAGAGTTAAACGAGGGTATACAGCTCGGAGACGTCGAACAAAAATTCGTGTATTTGCATCAACCTTTAGAGGGGCTCATTCAAGACTTACGCGAACAATTACTCAACATAAAATGAGAGCTTTGGTTTCCTCTCATCGAGATAGGGGCAGGCAAAAGAGAAATTTTCGTCGTTTGTGGATCACTCGGATAAATGCAGTAACTCGCGAGAATAAAGTATTCCATAGTTATAGTCGATTAATACACAATCTGTACAAGGGGCAATTGCTTCTTAATCGTAAAATACTTGCGCAAATAGCTATATCAAATAAGAATTGTCTTTACATGATTTCCAATAAGATCATAAAATAAAGGAAACTATAAAGTAATATACAGGAATGATTGAACAAGAATTCCCCGGAGAATGAACTCCGGGAAGATAGAATAAACTAAATTGAGATAAAATTAAGATAAGAAAAGTTAGGTAGGAATGAACGAACATGCTTCAATAAAAAAAATTGCTTATCCCTCTTTTTTTGTTTCTTATAAGACAAGAATTAAACCTGGATTCTGGGTCTTTTCGAGCAAAACATCCAATCCATTTGAGCTTGAATTCCAATCGGAGTTTTGAGTCAATTGAGGAATATGCCTATTTATTTCTGGCTCTAGGACCCGCAGTTCTAGGGATCGACTCGGTTCTCTCAAATTGTTTCTCATTATTAAGAAAAGGTAACGAAGATAAAATACGAGCTTGTTTTATAGCAATAGTAATTAATCGTTGTTGTTTCAAGGTCAATTTATTTATCCGTCTAGATAATATTTTTCCTTGTTCACTAATAAATCGACTAATTAAACTCATGTTTCTATAATCAATTCGATCCCCCGAGACAATTGGGGGCAAACGCCGACGAAAAGAGAGCTTGGATTTACGAAAAGGTTGCTTAGATTTATCCATGGTTTATTCCTTATTTCTAAAATTCTATTTCTTTATTAATTTAAGATCCGGCCAAAGTGGGGTTTTATTTGTATAATTTCTAATTTTAATATAATTTGTATTATATTATGATTATGTTATATGTTCTTCCTCTTTCTGCTCTTTGAGTTGGAATGAAAAGATTACACATATGTTCCGTTTGATCTATTTCTTTATTTCCCCATGAATCGTATGCCTGTGACAATAACGACAAAATTTTCTCAATTCTAATCGACTGGGTGTATTGTGTCGATTCTTTTGAGTAATATATCTAGAAATACCCGGCGATTCTTTATTGACACCATTTCGGGCACAACAACAAGTACATTCCAAAATAATTATGACCCTTACATCTTTACCCTTGGCCATGAACCCCCTTTGGATCGACTTAACTTTTCTATTTTCGATCTGAAAATAATAAAGAACAAAAAATTAATAGAAGTTACTAATTTGAAATTAATTTTAAAAAGATTTCATTGTAATTAATATTAATTAATTCAATTAATTTATAATTTAAGAGTAATAATGAAAATTAAATAGATTGAATATATATATTTTTTTTATTTAATTTTATTTAAATATCAATTATATATTATAATATTATATATAATTTTAAGTAATACAATTTTTTTCTAACTATCAATTATTCCTATACTAATACCAATATTTCAGTTATGTATCTTCTTTACTGTGTTATGATTTCGTGGAGCCTCTCCTAGACTGGACCCGCATTTCTATTTATGTTTTTCCAAATATAATTTTATTAGATCAACTTTTTGCTTGGGTTTAATACATTTTTTTTTTTTTTATTTTTTGCATATCAATAACTAGAATCAAAAAAAAGGAAATGACAAGGCGTCTGGGAATAAACGATTAATCTCTATCAATAGACCCGCTAAAGACCCAAACCATAGAGTACTTAGCACAGGTGCCGTGGAGAGATATGTTTTTATATCTCGCATTGAAAATCCTCCTTTTTATTGTTTATTGTAAAACTATAGACATAGATTATATATATGAGCAGATGTCGTAGTTCAAGATAATTTGTATTTATTTTTATGCAGAATTCCTAACTAAAATGGATATGTACAATGAACGAGTCAATGTTCTTGTCCTTAAAAAAAAAGCCTGAGTGTTATCGATTAATATTAATTTTTTTATGCGTTTAGGTTTTAGATGTATATAATATAAATACAATATTTTAATATAATAAATTAAAGTCTAAAATCAAGAAGAAAATAAAAATGTGGAAAACAAGACAAGGATTTTGTACAATGACATTGTAAAACAATTTTTAAAAGGGATGTAGCGCAGCTTGGTAGCGCGTTTGTTTTGGGTACAAAATGTCACGGGTTCAAATCCTGTCATCCCTACCTATTACTTCTACTAATGGGCAGTAACGGGAGATTACTCGAGATTGATTAAATTTTTAAATTGGCTATATAATCTTTAATTTTTGCATACTATACTAGGTGTTTGCAAGATATTTTTGGGTACATAGAAATTTTTTTTTTTTTACAGTCGTATCCCCTGTAATAAGAAAGCGCTCTTAGTTCAGTTCGGTAGAACGCGGGTCTCCAAAACCCGATGTCGTAGGTTCAAATCCTACAGAGCGTGATGTTATGTCGAATCACATACAATAAAATAACTTAATAAACTTAAATTTGACCTCCTTTCAAGGAAAGGAGTAGGAGGTCAATCAAAAAAATATATTTTTCAATCAAAGGTCCAATTGATCACCACGTCTGTATTGTAAATATGCAGTTACGAATAATCCTGCCAAAGTAATAGGAATTAGACCTAAAACGATTCCAAATAAAAAAACTTCAATCATTTCTATTTTTTGTTTGAGAGAATAAAAAGAGAGGTAAGATCTATCCCTAAATATTAATCTGAATTGTTCGCGAATCTCAATAACCGAGAATTGGCAATTCCCGCGCCCGCGGGACTATGGAAGACCTGGCATTTAAGAGAAATACTTATTTTTATAAATTGTTCATTCAATTTATTTCAAATAAGTCGTATCTTGTTCAAACCAATCAATAGAGCTGAGGTTATAGTTGAAGCAGCTAATAGAAAACCGAAATAACTAGTTATAGTAGACATGAAAGGGCTAAATTAGATATGTTCTTTTACTACATATGTTGATAAAACACTTACCTAAGTTTCAATTTTCCCAGATACGACAGTAAGAAAAACTATTGACAGTAGACAATATTAACTTAGTTCCATCTTAATTGATCAGTCATTATAGATAGAACTAAAAAAGATAGAATTACATAGTAGAAAAAATCGATTGCTCTGATGTGACATCAACCGATCATGTGATTCCAAATCAACAGATTCATTGTGCAATTCGTGAGTTGAGTGAAAGTAATAAAAACTCTATCGTATAACTAAAAAAAAAAAAAAAAAGAATAATTGGATTTTAAAATAATTTCAATTTGAATCATTTATTTTCAATAGGATTTAACCCACTTTCTTTTCGATCGGACGGCCCAGGCCCGATACCTCCTTTTTATTTTTTTTTTTTTTTTTTTTTCATTTTGGGTCCAACTCGATTTGAAGATGAGCAACTTCCAGTATCTTTTTAGCTTCTACACTCTGTCTTTCCATATCATAGAGTTCTATCTTTGTAGTTCAGTCAAAAAATAACCTTGCTTTGGCAACAACGGTTGTTGCATCGCCAATATTCTGTATATTGATTGTTCTAACTATTTTCGGTTTTTTCATCAAACACACTATCATATCATAATCTATGTTATTATTTATTGTATTATGTATTGTA